TTGAAAAAAAATCCCATTATTGGTGCGTTCTTCATCCAATTAGATGAATCGATCTAGCAATGATAGAATTTCGATTTTGTTTACAGAATCGCATAAAATTTTATCTAACTCCATATATGTGTATATGGAATATATGAAATACATATGAGCGACAGATCCAATTGGAACGAAATTCGAAATTGAGCAATTTTACTTAACTGAGTTAGACTTATGGAGTTTCGTATAGAATAGCAAACCAAAAAGGGATTCCATTTCGACTATTATTATGATATTAATATTCCAATACGATTGGATAACAGATACCGGTAAAATAACTAGATTCGGGATTTGATCTGTTCGATGAGCTAAAGTAAAGACCTAATCATCAGAAACAATCAATATAATCAATAGAAAGTTGATTTTTTTAGCATGTAGTTTTTTTTGTGACTTGAATTGTTAAGCTCAAAGCAAAATAGTTTGCATAGAAGAGATAGATTTTTATCTATTTTTGGTAGTAGAGTTCACATAATACGATTTAAGCGCATAATAAGAACATAAGATAAAGAAGGCCTTTTTTAACCCTATACGGATATATATAGCTATCTATATATGTCTCTCTTTTTATATTGCAGTTCTATCTATTCTGGACATCACATGTCATGCCCTATCAAAAGTTCTATTTTCTCTCAGAATTATGGACAGATCAGATATTCGATTAGTTATCTGTGTAAGAATTTACAGTCTGGGGTTTACATATATTCCTAATTGTTGTTATAATTGAAATTGAGAAGGATTTTTTTTATTGAAAAGAATCAATACTGATTCCTTACTTACATATCAATTTCAATTTTCTGCTATCCCTAGCATTAGAGAAATACAATTGGAGATTCAAATCCAAGAATTGTTTATGAATTCACATTCAATAGTTAATGGTTCCAATTTGTCTCCTTTTGTGAATGAAAATTGACATTTGGTTTTTTATTTCGGGGAAGGCATTTCCATATTTTATGGTTTAAGTTTAGATAGTATATGTTTTAAGATACTATAAAAATTAATCGAAAAGATAGATCCAATCCAAATCAAAAACAAGGAAGGATTTCTTTTATTTCTATTTCATTTAAATTCATTTTTCATTTAAATTCATTTAAAGGGATTAAGATTAAAAAAATGGGATTTAAAGATGTTTCAAGATGCAAGTAAAAAGGGAAAGGGAATATTTTCGTCTCTTTTTTTTAGCACTTTGGCGACATGGCCGAGCGGTAAGGCGGGGGACTGCAAATCCTTTTTCCCCGGTTCAAATCCGGGTGTCGCCTGATTAACAAAAGACGCAAAATACCTATTATCTTATGTTTTGTTGATATAATTTGTCAAATTTGTCCACAACAGAAGAAGTCGGAGGAAAAGGACTCTTGATACTCCCTTGATTCTAAACATCTGAGGGTTCTGTTTTCTAGAGTACTGTAAATTCTTTAGGAGTCAAGGAAAGTTTATAGTAATGAAAGGAAATCCGTAAATCTTGATATAATAGTCCGCCCAATACTTACTACTAATGTATAGGGACTGTTTCTTGATTGAATGGCGGGATAGAAAATCGAATTAGTAGTTGTGGAAAGCGCGGAAGATACTTTGTATACAAATTCATAAAAATTCTTGAGTACTTAGGAATTTAATCAATCTAATATCGATTGAATAGATAATTGGATTTTACTTATACATATCTATTCTATTTTTTTACATACATTTTGACTTTTCTATTTTTATATAACGTACAAAAAGAAATTCTTTCTTTTTGGTTTAGGTAATTCCTAGTCAAGAATGGAGTAGGTTGTCTTCAAATTGTTTTCCAGAGAAAATCGAGAAACGTTAAGGATTAGATCAAATAGAAAGGGCTATGTAAAAAAAAACGAAATAGGAGTATGTAATAGATAACGATCCATTTGGATTCTAGACTTTTCGATTTTTTACTTAATGAAGAACAACAAAATAAAGACTAGGTCTTATTAATCTTATATCTTAGTCTTATTAATCTTCTATCTTATTAATCTTCTATCTTAGTAAGATTTTATTAACACTTCCAACTTCCCAGGGTTTTGCCCTTATTTTGTTTTTCTTTGTCCTTGTGTTTAATCTTTTCTAATTCTACTAGCAATCCTATAAGAATTTCTTGCAATATAGAAGAATTTCTTCTAATTAATTCTATTTCTTGAATTCTTTCATCAATGGTATTGGGCAAAATCAAATCCCTTTTTTGACTCTGTGCCGGCGATTCTATTATTATTAGTATTAGTGAAGAATAATGGAAAATTTATTTCATATTCATATAGATAGGAGACATAATTCACATGGATATAGTAAGTCTCGCTTGGGCTGCTTTAATGGTAGTCTTTACATTTTCTCTTTCACTAGTAGTATGGGGAAGAAGTGGACTCTAAGGATACTATTAATTGAGTTCAGAAATCAAACTGTACCGATTCTTTTAGAGATCGTTCTGCAAAGACTTTTTTAATTTAACTATTGAAAT